CACTTTGCATCCTCAAGGTGTAATTTAGGCACGTTGGTCTTTCGTTCCAAAGGAATAGTTTTTTACTATTGCGGATTTTTGCTGCCCGTTAAGTATAATTACTGTACAATTGCCTTCGGACGATAATTATCCAGTATAATTATAAGGTAGTATAGGGAGTACTTAGAGTTTTGATCTCTATGGGAAAAGTTCAATTCTTTTTCTTATAAAGGATCTTAGGTTAGGTTAAACCAAAAGTTTTCAAAGCTTTAAAGGGGAGTTAAGTAAAGTCTTCCAGGTCCTGTCGTTTTTAAGGTTAGTGATTTGGTCTGGTAGTTGAGTAGTTTACAATATCGAATTGCAAATTCGGGGGTGTGGTTTATCCACCGAGACTTTGCGAGATGGCTGAGTTTTAGGCGAAAGATTGTAATTCTTTTAACGGAGGTTTCTTCTCTCGTAAGTAGGGTCAACGGGAGTTTAGATAAATATTAAATAAAGCAAAGTAAGCTAATAAAGCTATTGGGTTCATGTTTCAAGTATGGTGTATAAAATCATCCTTTGCTAACTTAGTTTTAATGGTGAATTTGGTCTTGGTTCCCATTCTTAGTTTTAGCTTTGTTGAAACACATGGTATTTTATGAGTTCCGGTGAGTATTAAAGAGTAGATGGGCTTAGGTTAAATACTTTTAGCGTTTTATTCTTTATTGTGGCATGATTTTATAAATATAATGTTGAAGTTTTTAATTCACTAGAGTATAACACCAGTGTTGGAGATTGGTTTAATGAACTAAGGTTTGATCCAGCAATTAGTGTTTTTTTGATAGGCCTAGTAAAGTTTGTGCCAGCAACCGCGGTTAGACAAACAGGTCAAGCTAAGAATTGTCAGTAAAAGGGGGTTAGAAAAGACGATTTTGATTTGGAAAAGTATTCTTTCAATAGAGGTGGAATTTGTATTGGTAGATTAAAGTTTTATATTTCCTTAATTTTTTTTTGATGCCCCGAAATCTCAGGATTAGACTGGGATTAGATACCCCATTATTTGAGATATAAAATTTGACTTAAGGTTTACTCGAGTATTACGGGCTATGTTTGAGTATGCAGTTCATAACATAGAATGCCTAAAACTCAAAAGACTTGGCGGTGTTTTAAATCCTTCCAGGGGAACCTGTCTCATAATCGATAGTCCACGATTTATCTTTCCTTTCTTCGAATATATTTATTCAGCTTGTATGCCGTCGTCGTCAGACTACCTTTAAGAGTATATTAAGTTGTCAGAAGGAATCTATATATTACATTCTTTAATAGTCACTTAGTGTGTTTTATTTTTGGGTGTAAGGTTTTCTAAACGTCAGATCAAGGTGCAGCCTATAGAGAGGTGAGGATGGGTTACAATATTGATTTAATATACGAATTTTTTATTGTAATTATAAGAATTGAAGGAGGACTTGGAAGTAATTGTCGAAGATTAGAAAGCTTCGGTGAAAATGGCCCTAAAACGTGCACATATCGCCCGTCACTCTCGTTGAAAAATGAGATAAGTCGTAACATAGTAAGGGTACCGGAAGGTGCTCTTGTTGAAGAATAATATTATATATATTAGAAAAAATGAGACATAGCATAAATCTAATGTGTTTCGCTTACACCGAAATGATAGCTCTGCTTGAGAGCTTGTCTTGAAATTAAGTTATTACTTATTGTTTTAGGTAAGAAATTTTGTTATCTGAGGTTTTAGTTTTTGAAAGAAACGTCTAATTTTTTAGTAATGGTGAGTGAAAGATATTATTTTGTGAGAGAGAATAAGTACTGTAAAGGAATTGATGTTGGGAGTTTTTTTTAAGTAAGGATGAAAATCTGTACCTTTTGTATCATGGCTTTTTTAGTTTTATTTTTATATAAAGAATACCCGAAAATGACCGAGCTATTTCTTGACTTTGCGTCAACGTTGTAGAGTTGTGCTAAGATTAAGAAATTGGAGTGAAATGCTTTTCGCGGTTTTTGATTGCTGGTTGGTTGAGAGATATATCAAAGTATAGATCTATTTTGAGTTTAATTTGATAACTAGTTTAATGATGGTTTAGAGTTATTTTAGTTTATGTTGAATTGCAATAATAGAATTCACAAATGAAAGGATAAGCTTTTGTTTGAACTTAAGAGGATGTATAAGTGGATTTAATTGATTGATTTAATGGGCTTAAAATTGGCCACTTAGTAGTAAGTTTTTTATAAAATATTTTGCTTGCTTAATTTTGAAGCATATGCTATTCGAAGATTTTTATTTATGTTTCTCTAAGATAGGGCAATATTTCTTAGAATATTGTTGGTGGTATCGACTCTATGGATAGAATTAGAGAATTCATTTGTTTCTGGAAAGATGAGTATTAATGTAATAATTTGGTTTCATTTAAATTAGTTGATTTATGGAGGTTAAATTATTTGTTTTTATTTGGAAATTTTATGTTGTTAGTATGAAATGAAGTAATTTCGTGCTCAATGTAAGTTATAAATTAAATTTAGTTAAAAGGAATTCGGCAAAATTTAGTTCCGCCTGTTTATCAAAAACATCGCTCTCTGTAAGAATTGTTGAATATAGAGAGTCGAGCCTGCCCAGTGACTAAAGTGTTAAACGGCCGCGGTACCCTGACCGTGCAAAGGTAGCATAATCATTTGCCTTTTAATTGGAGGCTTGTATGAATGGTTTGACGAGAACTAAGCTGTCTCTTTCTAAATTTTTAGAAATTAATTTTTAGGTGAAGAAGCTTAAATTTAATTGAGGGACAAGAAGACCCTATTGAGCTTGAGTGAAATTGTAAATTTTAAGGATCTTATACTGTATCTGTATAGTTTTTGTTCCGTAAATTAACGGAAATAAAGTTTATAATTAATCTTTAGTTGGGGCGACTTAGGAACAATAAAAGCTTCCTTGTATCATTTAAGGTATACAGATTAAACAGGATCCAGTAGGTTACTGATCAACGGAAAAAGTTACCATAGGGATAACAGCGTAATCTTTCTGGAGAGTTCTTATTGAAAGAAGGGTTTGCGACCTCGATGTTGGACTAAGATATCCTGGGGGTGTAGAGGCTTCCAAAGGTTGGTCTGTTCGACCATTAAAATCTTACATGATCTGAGTTCAGACCGGCGTGAGCCAGGTTGGTTTCTATCTTCAATTAATAAATATCGATTTTTGGTTAGTACGAAAGGATCACCATCAAAATAAAAAATTTATTTTAATGAATTAATATAATTTGTTAGTAAGTATTTAATTAATAGAGATAAGCTGTAAGTATTTTCAGTAGATGAGTAGTTGAGTTGGCAGAATTATGTAATTGACTTAGGATCAATGTAAATAGGTGAAAACCCTTTACTCGATAGTTTTTGTATAATTTTATTATTTTAAATTATATATAGTGTGGCTTTTAGTACTTGATTTAAGTGTTAAAGATATTAAGAGGATATGTTTTACTTATATGGCTGTTGTACGTTAAAGTAGGTGGTTGGGCAAATTTTTTAGTATTTAAGTCAAGTGGTTTATTGCTATATTATATTATAAGGATTAAGGTGGCAGATTAGTGCATTAGGTTTAAGCCCTAAAAATAAAGATTAAAGTTCTTTTCTTAATATAAAATGATTTTTAGTTCTATTTTATGTACATTAGTTACATATGTTTGTGTTTTATTAGGTGTTGCGTTTTTTACTTTATTGGAACGAAAGGGATTAGGATATTTCCAGGTTCGGAAGGGTCCCAATAAAGTAGGTTTAATGGGGCTCCCTCAACCCTTAGCTGATGCGGCGAAGCTTTTTACTAAGGAGTTAGCACAGCCAACTTTAGTTAACCAATCTCCTTACTTCTTAGCTCCTGTTCTTAGTTTAATTTTAGCTCTATTACTATGGCAGGTTTATCCTTCTGATTGTGTTAGAATTAATTTTACTTGAGGTGTTCTATTTTTTCTTTGTGTTTCAAGGCTAAATGTGTATGGAACTCTTTTAGCTGGTTGAGCATCTAATTCTAAGTATGCTTTACTGGGGGCGATTCGTGCAGTTGCTCAGACTATTTCTTATGAAGTAAGTTTAGCTCTGATTTTGTTGTTTGTTTTATTTATTTCTTGTAGTTTTGATTTTTTAGAGATTAAGAGTTTTTCAGCTCCTGTTTGATTTATGTTTTTACTTACCCCGGTTTTCCTTGTTTGGTTTGTTTCTTGTGTTGCTGAAACTAATCGAGCTCCTTTTGATTTTGCAGAAGGAGAGTCTGAGTTAGTATCAGGGTTTAACATTGAGTATGGAGCAGGTGAGTTTGCATTAATTTTTATAGCTGAATATGCTAATATCTTGGTTATGAGTCTCTTCACTGCTGTTTTGTTTTTTGGGGGTGATAATATTTTTTTTATAAATTCGGATGTGTTTATGGCATTTAAAGTACTATTTTTTTCTTTTGTCTTTGTTTGAGTCCGTGCAACTCTCCCACGCCTTCGTTACGACTTATTAATGGGACTTACTTGAAAATCTTTTTTACCGTTGTCTTTAGGTGCTTTAATTTTTTTGGCGGGTGTGCTGGTTGTATTTAATTTATTTTAGTTTTATGGAAAAGAATGGGATCCGTGGAGCGAAGACCATCTTTGTACCTTAAGCTTCACTGTCGCAAAATATTGTACTTAAAAGGGCATCTATTTAAAGGCATGCTAGTTAAGTTTAAATTATTTGTTTAAAAAATCAAGATAGTAGTTTAATTAAAATATTGACATTGGAAGTCAAAGATTGAGTAGGGCTAATCTCACTTCTTGACGTGAGGGTAATAATTGTTTCTGCTATATGTCTTTCATTTTTTTTCCTTATGCCATTGATGGTGCAACCGTTAAGCTTGGGGATATGTATTATAGTTCTTAGAGGGATTTCTTGTATTGTGTTAGGGATGTTGATGTCATCTTGATATGGATATATTTTGTTTTTGATTTATGTTGGTGGATTGCTTGTAATATTTGCTTATGTGTCAGCATTGGCCCCTAATAATCTTTTTTCTGGTAAATCTAAATTGTTAACTAATTTTTTGTTGCTTTTTCCTCTTAGAATAATTATGTTAATAGTATTGCATATTCCTGACTTTAATTTTTTAACGAGAGTAGATTTAGTTTCTGGTAAGAAGTCTAGGATTTCTTTTGGTGGAGTTATTGTTTCCCCTAGATCTATTTCTCTTATGGTGTTTATAGGAGTAATTTTACTTATTAATTTAATTGCAGTTGTTAAGGTTTGCTACTATCAGCATGGTCCTCTACGATCTCATTTTGAGATATAGGATGTAGATATTTTAATTAAAATTGTACTAGAATACAAAGATAGAGAAATTTGTAGTTATTATAACCTATATGTTATTTGCTTTTTAACAGTTGATTTTTCTTTTCAGTATATTTTGTATTAAATATGTAAATTATGCATAGTCCCCTTCGGAAATCTCATTCTGTTTTAAAAATTATTAATGGTTCTTTAATTGATTTGCCAGCACCTGTAAATCTTTCTATTTGATGGAATTTCGGTTCTTTGTTGGGTTTGTGCCTAGTTATTCAGATTTTAACTGGGCTATTTCTTTCAATACATTACACAGCTCATGTTGACTTAGCTTTTGCTTCTGTTTCACATATCTCTCGGGATGTCAATTATGGGTGATTGCTTCGTGCTATACATGCAAATGGGGGGTCTTGATTTTTTATTTGTATTTATATTCATATTGGTCGAGGAATTTATTATGGATCTCATTTAAATATTCATACTTGAAACATTGGGGTAGTACTTTTACTTTTAACGATGGCTACAGCTTTTTTAGGTTATGTACTTCCTTGAGGGCAAATATCTTTTTGGGGGGCAACTGTAATTACTAACTTATTTTCCGCTATTCCTTATATTGGTGGAGAGCTAGTTCAATGAATATGAGGTGGATTCGCAGTTGATAATGCAACTTTAACTCGATTTTTTAGCCTTCATTTCCTTTTGCCATTTGCAATTGCGGGACTGTCTGTTTTACATCTATTGTTTTTACATGAAACTGGGTCTAATAATCCCTTAGGATTAAGAAGAGATAGGGATAAAATTCCTTTTCATTCTTATTATAGATTTAAAGATTTGGTTGGTTTTGTAGTACTTCTATTTTTTTTGAGATTATTAGTTTTATTTGATCCATTTCTTTTAGGGGATCCTGAAAATTTTATTCCTGCTAATCCTCTCGTCACTCCTGTTCACATTCAACCTGAATGGTATTTTTTATTTGCATATGCTATTTTACGTTCAATTCCTAACAAATTAGGTGGGGTAGTAGCGTTAGCTATATCTGTTATTATTTTATTTATTGTCCCTCTCTCTCATGCAGGAAAATCTCGATCATTATCTTTTTATCCCTTAAATCAAATTCTTTTCTGGATGTTGGTTGGAATTTTGGGGATTTTAACTTGAATTGGAGCTTGCCCAGTTGAAGCTCCCTATGAAGGAATCGGGCGTATTTTTACGGTACTTTATTTCTTGTATTATATTGTCAGACCTCTTTTGCAGCTCTTATGGGATAAAATTTTAGATTACTAGTTTTTATGTTAGTGGTTACTCGTCGGGGACATATTTTGTCTTGAAAATAAAATAAAAGTGTTCGAGTCACTTAGTAACTTTAGTTGGGTTTGGGGTGTTTATATCTAGCGATAGAAAGGATTCATTACCTTTATCTTTCGGCTTACAAGGCCGACGCAATAACTTTCTGCTTCTATCGCGCACAAAGGTTAACTTAAAATCTGTAGTTAAAGTAATTTATTTCTTTATTATGAGTTTCTGGTACTTTGTTTTATTTAAAAATTTATATTAACGGGTAGATATGGTAAAAGTTCCTTATTTATTTATTGTGGCAATTTCCGGTTTCGTGATATCAATCACAGCTCTTTCTGTTCAGCGAAAACATCTTTTAAGGGCTTTACTGAGGCTGGAAGCTATGACTTTAAGTTTATTTATTATATTAATTGCTGTTTCTTCAAATTTTAATTTCGAGGGACATATATGTTTAATTTTAATTACTTTCGGTGCCTGTGAAGCTAGATTAGGGCTGGCAATTTTGGTTTCTTTAATCCGAACGCATGGCAATGATTACGTTAGTAGATTTAGATCCCAAAAATGTTAAGTCTTGTGTTAATTAATACTTCTTTATTATTAAGTTTTAATAGAAATATTTCGTGGTATTTTCGTCTCTGAGGACTTTCTTTAGGGAGATTTGTTTCCTTAATTATTTTGTGGTCTGGAAATTTAAGATTAGTTAGTAGTTCTACTTGATTTTTTTCAGATGGAATATCTTCTTCTCTAGTTGTCCTAACTTGATGGATTTCTATGTTGATAGTTGTTGCTAGGCAAAGAAGAGTAAAGGTAAAACGAAATAAAATGAATATATTTACTTTTTGCATTTGTTCCTTAAATTTAATATTAGTTATGACTTTTTTTTCTTGTAATGTCATTTGATTTTATGTATTTTTTGAGGCATCTTTAATCCCGACTTTAATGTTAATTCTTGCTTGAGGTTATCAGCCTGAACGACTTCAAGCTGGAATGTACATGATACTCTACACAGTTACAGCTTCTTTGCCTTTGTTAGCTTTAATTCTATTATCCACAAATTCTATTGCAATCTTTTCATTTGATTTAAAAAATTCTTTATCCGTGAGTTTTATGCATTTTGCTCAAGGGAATAACCCCCGGAGAGAGCTTGTTAAAGAAATTGTGTTTTTGGTTAGTTTGGCTGCTTTTTTGGTAAAGCTACCCATATTTTCTGTTCATTTATGGCTTCCGAAAGCTCATGTAGAAGCTCCTGTAGCAGGATCTATGATTCTTGCAGGAATTTTACTTAAACTTGGTGGGTATGGTTTGCTTCGAATGTATCAATTTATATCACTAGGAAGGAGCTCGGGGGTTTTAAAAGATATTATTTTTTGTTTTGCTATATGGGGTGGAGTTATTACTAGATTTATCTGTTTTCGACAGACTGACTTGAAATCTCTTATTGCATATTCTTCAGTAGGTCATATAAGGTTAATGCTAGCAGGAGTCTTATCTAATAGATCTTGAGGATGACATGCTGCCCTAGGAATAATATTAGCTCACGGGCTTTGCTCCTCTGCTCTCTTTGCTTTAGCCAACTATAACTATGAAAAAAGAGGCACTCGAAGGTTAGTTATAAATAAAGGTATACTTCTTATGTGTCCTATTATTTCTATATGATGATTCTTATTTTGTGTAGTAAATATGGCAGCACCTCCGTCTATCAACTTATTGAGAGAAATCCTTGTATTTCCTTCAGTAATTTTTTCCTCTATCTGATTATCATTCCCCTTAATAATGATAAGGTTCCTAGCTGCTGTTTATAGACTATTCTTGTATGTGAGTACTCAACACGGAGGATTTCCTAAATTTACGTTCTCCTTTTCTAATATGAAAAGAAGTGCTTTGCTATTGTTGTTTTTACATTATTTACCTGTCAATTTCATAATCATGAAAGCTGATATTATTTGTCTATGGGTTATCTAAGTTTCAGGTTCACTTTTATATATTGTTATAGTATTTAATATTTAGATGGATAGATTATTTATATAATAAAATAGTTATACATAGTATAGATTTATGGATACTGTATAACAGATAATTAAAGAAAATGGTAATTTCGTTATTAGATTATTATTCGCTAAGTTATTATGGAAATATTTTATAGCGGATTCTATTATAGTGCATCCAAATTTTTATTTATTAGTTAATTTAATTTTATTTCTTGAATTTTTAGAATATTGTGAAATTCTGTTTTCATGTAGTTGGTAAAATCTGAGATTCATTTTGATTTAGGTTACTGTAAAATTTATATACAAAAGTTAGAATCCATCTTATGTATTGTCTTGAAGAAGATCAGGCTAGTTTAATTAAAAATATCAGGATGTGGGCTTGAAAATGAGATTCTTTTCTCGCTTGATAATGAAACTCTTTTTTAATTTTTTTAGGATTAAAAGATCTACTATTAGTTCTTTCATTTTATTTTTTTATGCTGCGAGTATTTCACCTTTTACTATCTACTTTTTTATAACCAATAAATGTATCTTATTGGAATGAGAAATTTTTTCTGCTAGAAGTACTTTTCTATCAGTTTCTCTAATTCTGGATCCAATTGGAATCAGTTTTAGTAACGTTGTATGTCTTATTTCTGCTTGTGTAATATTATTTTCTTCTTCTTATATAGAAGGAGATATTTTTCTTAGTCGATTTGTGGGACTTGTTATAATATTTGTTTTATCAATAAATCTCCTCGTATTTATTCCCAACTTAGCGGCTTTACTAATTGGATGAGATGGCCTAGGAATCGTTTCTTTTGCCTTAGTTATTTACTATCAGAATACTAAATCTTTATCTGCAGGAATGTTAACAGCACTGGCTAATCGAATTGGGGACGTTATACTTTTGCTATCAATTGGGCTCTGTGTTATTCAAGGGCATTGAAATATTTTGTTTATATGAAATAATTCGTTCTCTCCGTTGCTTGCTTTTTGCTTAGTTGTTGCTGCCATAACTAAGAGTGCTCAAGTTCCGTTTTCTAGTTGGTTGCCGGCTGCGATAGCAGCTCCCACTCCTGTATCTGCTCTAGTTCATTCTTCAACGCTAGTAACAGCGGGTGTATTTATTTTAATTCGGTTTTTTCCTTTTTTAAATAGCTTTAATGGATTTAGAATTGGTTTATTATTTATCTCTGTTTTAACTCTTTTGATGGCTGGTATTGGCGCAAACTATGAATATGATTTAAAAAAAGTGATCGCGCTCTCTACACTTAGTCAATTGGGTGTAATAATAATAAGGCTTGGGTTGGGCATACCTTTCTTAGCTCTTTTTCATCTATACACACATGCTCTATTTAAAGCTATGCTTTTTTTGTGTGCAGGAGCTATTATTCATAATAATAGAAATTCTCAAGATCTTCGGCAATTGGGTAATCTCTGAAATCAAATACCCTTAACAATTTCCTGTTTAAATGTAGCTAACTTAGCTCTTTGTGGGGCTCCCTTTATAAGAGGTTTTTACTCTAAAGACTTAATCTTAGAAACTAGCTTATATAATCCCTGTAATTTATTAATAATTGTTTTGATTTTTTTAGCGACTGGAATAACTGCTGCTTACAGGATCCGATTATCTATCTATTCCTTATGAGGACACCCCAATCATTTGCCTTTACACCAAAATTATGATGAAGATATTAAGGTTACTATATCAGTAATATTACTAAGGATTATATCAATTTTTATTGGAAAAGTTATGCAAATAAGAATCTTAGAGTTTACCAGTATCATGCCTTTGCCTTTGGTCCATAAACTTTTAACTATTTCAGTTACTCTGCTGGGAGGATGACTCGCAGTAGTTATTTGAAAAACTCCATCAATTAATAAAATTAGTGTATCTAAATTTATAATTTTTAATTCATTAATATGGTTTTTAGCCCCTTTATCTACACAACCATTGATCCGTTCCCCACTTCAATTTGGAGCCAGTTTTTTTAAAATCTTAGATCAAGGATGATTTGAAATTTTAGGAGGTCAAGGGACTTTTATAATAAGAAAGAAGATAATTAAATTAAATCAAGTATTTCAGCTTAATGTAGTATCTTCATTTTCATTAGTTATCTTAATAATAATGTCTTTCAGGCTACTTCTATTAATCACAGTTATTTATCATTTCAATTAATTATCGTCTGCTTAAGATAATTATTTTTAACCTGTGTGATCATCGCATTAACTTTTAATCTGCATATTCCAAAATATAACTTAATTATGTAACACAATGTTAGATAGATATGAAAATCAATGCACTAGAGTCAAAAATTCACTTGTATTATTTAGAATTATTTAGAGTTTTGATAGCTTAATTTAACAGAGCACGGCGTTGAAGGTGCTGAGGCGGGAGCCATTCCCTCAGAACACATAAAAATATATAAACTTAAAAATATACTAGCTTAGTAGTAACTATGAGTAAATTACTGTCAAAGTAATCTACTGTTTAATGTAATTAAATTATATTAATCATTAAACAAAAGAGTGTATCTACTACTATCTAGCATGATCATCAGAATACAGCGTGACCAATAAGGAAAAAATATATGCCTGAATTAGGGCAATTCCTATTTCAAATATAAAATAAAATATTTGAATGAAAATCAGAACAAAGACGGCCAAACTAGAATAAACAAAGAATCCAGATCTTAGGTAGGTTCCAATTAATCCTAGTACGATATGTCCTGCCCTTATATTAGCAATTAATCGAACAGACAAAGTAATTGGTCGAACTGATAAACTTACTGTTTCGACTAAAACTAAAAATGGATTTAATGCAGCGGGGGCACCCCCTGGCAATAAACTTGCAGTAGTAGAGGAAGGATTATATACAGCTCCAGAGATGATTAATGATAATCAAAATGGTAATCCTAGAGAAAAACTAAAAGCTAAATGGCTTGTTACACTAAAGACATATGGGATAAGTCCCAATAAATTGAATAAAATTAACATTAAAAACAATCTTGAAACAACGTTAACGAATCCACCTAATTTAACACCAAAAGATCGTATGAGTTCTGATATAATTACTTGCTTAGGTATGTTTAAGAGATAGGACCATCGTGTTGACCTAACCCAAAACCTTATATTGAAACTAACAAGAACACTTAAAGTGCAAATTCATATAAGCAAATAAAATGATATAAAGACAAAATTATGATCGTCAAAGGAAGAAAAAATGTCTACTAACATTCTTAGTAATAATTGCAATATAGCTAAACTATAATTTACTTAGTTTAATTGTATTGAGGCTCACAAGAAAATTAATTCTGGTCCTGCATAATTTCTAAAAAATAGCTTGAAACTGAATTAGCAAATTACCCTGACTGGTAATAAGTCTAAAAATAATTCTACCATTTTCAGGACTTAAGATCCATGTTAGCGGAAGATCACGAAGAATTAATAGAAGGTGTCACGTCCCCGGTCTCCCCTATTCCCTGGATTTTATACTCTACTTTGAAAGACCATCAAATTAAAACAGATACAATACCAATCACAAATCAAAACAAAATGAACAAAAAAATTCAATTTACAGGAGCTAATTGTGGCATAAGAAAATGCTTCTAAAAAGTAAAGCAACTTAAGCTCGACAAGCATATGTTATTTGTTTAACTAATTTTCCAAACGAAACATTGAATTAGAAATCTTCTTCAGATCAAGTAAAGGCCCGAAATAATAAGCTGATATAATAAATTTCAGGTCCAATTAATTTATTATTTTTATTTTCATCAAAGCTATCAATACCTAATATTACTCTGCTACTGCTATTACTCATTTTATAAATTCATTAATTTGAACGGCCTCTAATACAATAGGCATAAAAGAATGATTGGCCCCACAAATTTCTGAACACTGACCATAGAAAACACCAGGATATTTAACAAAAAAACTTAATTGATTAAGCCGACCGGGGACAGCATCAGCTTTTACCCCTAATGATGGTACAGCTCAAGAATGAATTACATCAGCTGAACTCACCAAAATGCGAATATCAGTTTGTACTGGCACTACTACCCGATGATCTACCTCTAATAATCGAAACTGTCCTCTCTCGAGTTCATCAGTTGGGACTATGTAAGAATCAAACTCAATATTTAAAAGATCTGAATATTCATAGCTTCAATATCATTGATGGCCAATACTCTTAATTGTAAAAGCGCAAGATCCTACCTCATCTAGTAAATAAAGTAAGCGTAATGAGGGCAAAGCCAAAAAAATTAACACAATGGCAGGAAGGATCGTTCAAATAGTTTCAATTTCCTGTCCTTCTAAGACATATCGAGAAATATATTTATTAGTTATTAATGAAACAGCAGCATAACTAACTAACCTAATAATTAACACTAAAACCAGTATCGCATGGTCATGAAAGTAAATGAGTTGTTCTATAAGTGGAGAAGCAGCGTCTTGAAACCCTAATTGTCCTCACAGGGCCATAACTAAAATGGAGTCCCAAATGTTTATAAAAACTTCATTCAATATAACTAAAAATAATAGTTATTCTATGTGAAAATTCAAACTAACTCTTAATAACATACTTCAAGCACATTTATTTCAAGACTACAGAAATAGCCCCAGTTTCCTCCGGATTATGGAAATCAGCAGGAAGTAAATTATCTCATTCCAGAGCAGTTCCAGCATGTAATCTAAATACCACACCTCGCTGAGAAACAAAAGATTCCCATACGATAAATATGAAATATAATACAGCCACAAATGATACCATTGAACCAAAAGAAGATACTACATTTCACTTAGTATAACAATCAGGATAATCAGAATATCGACGAGGTATTCCCCTCAAACCTAAAAAATGTTGAGGGAAAAATGTAACATTTACTCCAATAAACATAATGAAAAAATGGGCTTTAGTTCAACGTGAATGTAAGGTTAGTCCAGTAATTAGAGGGAACCAGTAGTTAAAGGCAGCAAATAATGCAAAAACAGCTCCCATGGACAATACATAGTGAAAGTGAGCGACTACATAATAAGTGTCATGAAGCATAATATCTAAAGACGAATTAGACAATACAATTCCCGTTAATCCACCAACAGTAAATAAAAAAATGAAACCTAACGCCCACAACATAGGAGCTTCATACTTCACTCGAGCTCCATGAATAGTTGCCAATCAACTGAATACTTTAATTCCAGTTGGAACTGCAATAATCATAGTAGCAGCAGTAAAATAAGCACGTGTATCAACATCCATACCAACAGTAAATATGTGATGAGCTCATACAATAAACCCTAAAATACCAATAGCTAATATTGCATAAATCATCCCTAACCTACCAAAAGTTTCTTTTTTACATGAGTAATGAGTAACAACATGAGAAATTATCCCAAACCCAGGCAAAATTAAAATATATACTTCCGGATGACCAAAAAATCAAAATAAGTGCTGATATAAAATGGGATCTCCCCCTCCTGCTGGATCAAAAAAAGAAGTGTTAAAGTTACGGTCCGTCAGAAGTATAGTAATAGCCCCAGCAAGAACAGGTAGAGATAATAGAAGTAAAATAGCTGTAATTTTAACAGATCACACAAATAAAGGTAACCTTTCAAATTTTATTCCCTGTCATCGTATGTTAATAACTGTTGTAATGAAATTAACTGCACCTAAAATAGAAGAAACTCCAGCTAAATGCAGAGAAAAAATGGCCAAGTCAACTGAGGCACCTGCATGAGCTAAATTTCTTGACAAAGGAGGGTAAACAGTTCATCCTGTTCCAGCTCCGCTCTCCACAGCTGCAGAACTTAACAATAAAGTTAAAGAAGGAGGAAGCAATCAAAATCTTATATTGTTTAATCGAGGAAAGGCCATATCAGGAGCCCCAAGTATTAAAGGAATCAGTCAATTACCAAACCCTCCAATCATTAAAGGCATAACTAAAAAGAAAATCATAACAAAAGCATGAGCAGTTACAATTACATTATAAAGTTGATCATCACCTAAAAGAGCTCCAGGTTGACCAAGTTCAGCACGGATTAATAAACTTAAAGCCGTCCCAACTAATCCGGATCAAATTCCTAAAATAAGATAAAGAGTCCCAATATCTTTATGGTTAGTAGAAAATAGCCATCGCATAATTTTTAAATTCTTCATCTTTTACAGGCACTAAAACACACACCAAACATACAACTACGCTCAATAAAAATCAAGTTCTATTTTAAAAATCCAAACAATCAAGTAGATTTATAAAAACTCAGAAAAAGGGATACTTAAAAAAATGAATACTCCTCCAATTAAATTTAACAGAAAAATAACATTTAATAATCAAACCCCTATTATACCAATACGAAAAATAGATTTCTTAGAGCCAGTAATAGTTCCACTTTCTCTGTTAATAGAAAAAGAACCCAAGATATTTCTATTTACTAAATCTCTATTTCTTGATCCGCTCAATAAACCTAAATTAAATCTTCCATGAAGGTTATTTCTACAAATTAAATTACCAGCAGAAATAAACCTAACTGTAAACAAAAGACTTAAATAATAAAATAATCTAATTAAAGATCCTATTAAAAGAAAACTTACTGAAAATGGTACCTGTAACTCACAACAAGATCAGATAGCTAATCATTTCCCAACAAACCCTAAAAAAGGAGGTATTCCCCCTAAAGAAAGAAGTATAAAAATTAAACAGACCTGAAAAATCTTTCTTCTACCTACTCTCAATCTACTTAGCTGAAGATAATTAGATTTCTCAAATCACCAAAGAACCATAAATACACAAACAGAAATAATAAAATAAATTAAAAAATAAACTTTCAGAACCCTTTCATTAATTAATCTAGAAAATAATATCCACCCAATATGCCCAATAGACGAATAAGCTAAAAGCGCTCGAAGCTGGGTCTGATTAAGTCCCCCAACTCCACCAACAAGACTTCCTAAACTCGCAAAAATAATTATAATCTTTCCCCACACAGAGCCAATAAATCATATATGTATTAAAGCCCTAATTAAAAGTATAGGCGCCACCTTTTGCCAAGTAGTCAAAATAAGACACCCAAATCAAGATATTCCAGCTATAACACTAGGAAGCCAAAAATGGAATGGAAACCTCCCCAACTTCATTATTAAACCAGCAACTAGGACAGATAAACCTAAAAGATATCCCCCATCCTGTAAGATTTCCCAACTTAAAGCAGACTTAAAAGAATACAAACTCCCAGCTATAACTATACCAGAGCCGACAGCCTGTACAATAAAATATTTCATTCCCGATTCTCTCTCCTGAGTAATCCCACGATAAACTAAAATAGGGATAAATCCCATTAAATTAATCTCCAGTCCAACTCAAATTATTAATCAATGAAGGGAAGAAAGCGATAAAATAGTACCAAACAGCAAAACAAAGATAAACAAAAACCCAAAAGGTATTAAAGATAACATAATAAGAAAGAGGATGGAATCGAACCACCCAAAACAAAGTTAGCAGCCCTGTTTTATATCCAAACTTCTTTCTATTAATATAAAATAAATTAATTAACTCTAAATCAGGCAAGCAAATACAAAAACCTTAACAACCAATAACTTTATTAATACAGATCCAACGATAATTAGATTAACTAAACTTCAATTTTTACCTTAAATTCCATAAATTAAAAGTGTTCTTTCTCCCTTAAAAAAATCTCTTAAATACACGAAAAATACTTTTTGAATCACGTCCCATAGTCACCACCAATTAATCCCTAAGCTAGCCATAATCTAAATTAACCTACTTAACCATCTTCACCCCACAAAACAAACATATCTAAATCTATAATCCATAAATAATCCTCAACTTCAATTAAACTATTCAATCTAAGGATCCCTCATTCCATTCATGAAACAGACCTAAAATCAAAATAAATAGAAATAATGAAACACCAACAAAAAGACCTAAATCTAATCCATCCCCCATTTTTACAACACAAGGAAAAAGTAACACAATTTCCACATCAAAAATCAAAAAAATTACAGCCAACAAAAAAAACCGAAGAGAAAAAGGCAAACGAGCGGAACCTATGGGGTCAAACCCACACTCAAAAGGAGAGCTTTTTTGCCGATCTACAATAGTCTCCTTAGACACCAATCACGCCAAAAAAATCAACACTACAGAAATTAAAAAAGCGACAATACTAAGAAATAACACCCTCAACATCTTGAAGCGGAAGAGAAAATATTCCCATATTTTGCAGCATCACCGCAACCCATTTACATCTGGCATTCCGCCGCTAAATACTAATAAGCTTTAGTAACTAACCAATCAGCTAAACAGGTGATCTTCAATCACAACTTCCTAATTAACAGCTAGGCGCCCCGAAATTGGCTTCTGTTTAATAACCTAAATCTTTAATGTCATGATGAAATAAATACCTAAAACATTAAATGAAATATAACTTAAAAATATGATACACCATGTTGATCTAATAAACTAAACAATTCTAGTAAACAGAGGCAGACTTTCACTACCAAAAAACGGGCCGAAACCGTATGTGACTTTTTCACTTTCTATTCAAACCCAATGACATACATAAAATCCCTGCCACCCGATATTTCAACTGGCACCAAAAGTATACATCACTTTATTTTCTGCATGCAAAACAGACCTTTTAAATTAAAGTATAGCACCGGAGGTGCCTCAAGCACCGTAATAAGATTAAAAGTCTAATGCTTATATTAAACTCAGCCACCCAAAATAAATCACATAATTAATTCTTATTTCAAACTAATAAATGAGAATAATAATAAATCAATTTGAGATAAATTATTCTTCAAAATCTCTTACGGGGGCAACAATTAAATTACAATAAGACTCAATTATCACCACCTCAAATATTCTTAATTTGTTATAATAAATCATTTACATTTAAATTTATTGTTAATTAAATATAGAAATTCATTAAACGTAGTATATATTAGCAACCTCATCAGTAAATAGAAAGATATAAAAATAACCAAACAACATCTACGAAATGCCAGTATCAAGCAGCTGCCTCAAAACCAAAGTGATGACCTGTAGAAAAATGATTAGATTGAACTCGAGAGAGACAGACAGCCAAAAAAGTTGTACCAATAAGTACATGAAGACCGTGGAACCCTGTAGCCACAAAAAATGTAGATCCATATGCTCTATCAGAAATAGTAAAAGGAGCTTCATAGTATTCCCCTGCTTGAAGAATAGTAAAATAAACACCTAAAATTACAGTTGCTGTCAGCCCCTGAATTCCCCCAGGACGATCCCCCTCCATTAAAGCATGATGAGCCCAAGTGACGGTTACTCCAGAAGCTAACAAAACAGCTGTATTTAACAAAGGGACCTGAAAAGGATTTAATGGATCCACTCCAACAGGAGGTCAACAAGATCCTAATTCAGGAGTAGGAGCAAGACTACTGTGAAAATAAGCCCAAAAAAAAGCAAAGAAAAAACAGACTTCTGAAGTAATAAATAAAATTATTCCTCAGCGCAAACCGGAAGAAACCTTTCCCGTATGAAATCCTTGAAAAGTCCCTTCTCGAATTACATCTCGTCACCATTGAATTATTGTTATAATAATTAATAAAAACCCAAGTAATAAAACAGAATAAGAATATCCGTGAAATCATCCAGCAGAACCAGCAGTAAGAAATAAAGCTCCCATAGAACCGGTCAGAGGTCACGGACTAAATTCAACTAAATGAAAAGGATTTCGGACCATATCAAATAAATACAACATAACTTCACTAAATAACCGTTTTAAGATATTCTTAATCTCACTGCTTGGAAGGCAATTGTACAGTAATTATACTTAACGGGCAGCAAAAATCCGCAATAGTAAAAAACTATTCCTTTGGAACGAAAGACCAACGTGCCTAAATTACACCTTGAGGATGCAAAGTG